CATGAACTATTTGTGTCAATGGATTAGTTCGATCCAAAACTTGAGATAATGGGTGTAATCCGAAAAAGGATTCATAAGTGGTTGTTAATGGAGTTGAAGTTACCAAATTTTGAGGGGTTGGTATTAATTTCTGTCTAATTGCTCCACATAGAGTTGCTCTAACCACATTTTCTAAACGAACCAGAGCCAATCCGAATTGATCTTGTAATAGATCCGCTACCGAACGAATACGTTTATTTTTTAAATGATTCATGTCGTTAAGCGTATCCATTCCAAATTTCATTCCAATCAAATGATCCACAGCTGCCAAGATATCTCGCGGTAACAAAAAAGTATTGTTATGAGGTATATGAAGATTTAGTCTCTGGTTCATATTTAGTCGACCAATCCTTCCTAATTCACATCTTTGCTGAAAGAATTTCTTTTGTAATTCTTCACATAAGGATTCAGAAAATACTGGATCTCCGCCTACACAAGTAAATTGTTGATAAAACTCTAAAATAGCATTTTCTTTTGACCCAATTTTTTTTTTCTCCTTATCATTAAGGAAAGACAAGAAAATTTCAGGGTAGCACACATTCTCTAGAATTTCTTTTAGATTCAACCCCATAGCTGATGATAGAACTAGAATAGATATTTTCTGTTTCCTACTCACACGAGCCCATATTCTTGCTTTTCTATCAATCTCTAATTCTACTCTTCCTCCCCAATCTGATATTATTGTGCCGATATAGACCAAAATTCCATTATGGTCCAATTCTGACCGGTAATAAATACCGGGGCTTTGCAATATTTGATTAATCACAATTCTGTATATTCCATTTACTATAGAGGTTCCCAGGGAATTCATTAGAGGAATGTTTCCAATAAAAATGGTTTGTTCTTGCATATCCCTACTGCTTTTCCAAATTAATCCTGCGGATACATATAATTCAGAAGAATATGTAAGCGATTCATATACAGCATCTCTTTCTTTTATCAAAGGTTCTACTAATTGATATGTTTCCACAAATAATTGAAATTCAATTTCTTGATCTGTATCTTCCATTTTTGGAAACTTAGAAAGTTCTTCTGTTAAGCCCTGATCAATGAACCTACAAAATCCTTCAAATTGTATCTGATTAAATCCAGGTATTGTAGACATTCCCTCATTTCCATCTCTAAGCATTTTGAATTTCCCATTTATTGACAAAAAAATTCCATTATTGAGTCGTTCTTCATCCCATTATATGGGTCGATCTGGCAATAATGAAATTTTTATTCTGTTTACGGAATCACATAAAATTTTATCTAACCCATATATGAATATGGAATGTATGAAATATATATGAACAGGGGAATAAAGAGAATTTTAGGCTCAAATTGGAATTTCCAACAAATACAACTAGAAAGGAATTGAAAAATTTCACTTAACTTATTAAGTTAGACTTATGAAGTTTTGTATAGAATAACAAAAGAAAAGGGAATTCCATTTCTACCATTATTATCTTATGATATTACATGTTTTACATATTCCAATAGGATTCAATACCAGTAAAATAAGTGATCTGGATTTGATCTCTTCGATAAAATAAAGACCCAATAATCAGAAACAATATTAAAGTAGATTCTTTTAGCACTTAGCCTTATTTCGTGAATTTCTTTTTTTAGTTTTAGTTAAAAAAAAAAGAGGGTTCACCCAGAAGAGATATAGATATTTTTTTTTCTAAGAGGTTGTTATAATACGATTGAAGCGCGGAAGAGGGTTTTATGAAACATACACAACACAGATAGAAGGATAGTTATTTATATATATGTCTATGTCTCCCCTGTTATTGCAGTTCGATTCTGGACAGCGTCGTGCTCTGGCAAAACCTCATAGGAAATCGATTCTATGAGTTATAGAAATATAAGATTTCCGATTAGATATTCGCATAAGAATTTGGGTTCTGGGGTTGACATATATATAGATTCTATGTTAGAATAGAATATGAAAATAGAGAAGAGCAGAATTTCGGTTCTGGCTGGGATTGATATATTTGTCTACCAAAAAGACAAAAAATTCATTTTTATGAGGATACCTCTCTATTAAAGGAAACTCGAATTAATGCTTTATGCTTTACATTATTAAAAATGCCCCTTGGTGTTCCAAAAGTACCCTTTGACTTTGACGTTGAACGTCCCATATACGAATACCGCGACGAAGAAGAAGAAGAGTCAACTTGGGTTGACTTATATAATGCTCTTTATAAAAAGAGACAGCTGTTTTTGTTTCAAGACGTTAATAGCGAGATAGCGAATCAACTTATCAATCTTTTGCTAGTTCTCGATGCGGAAGATAGTATGACAGATTTTTGTCTTTATATAGACTCTCCCGGGGGATGGATACTCCCAGGTATGAGTCTTTATAATGTTATGGAGGCTGTGCAGTCGGATATACGAACAATATGCGTCGGACTGGCCGCTTCAATGGCATCTTTTATCCTGGCCGGGGGACATCATAACAAACGTGTAGCATTCCCTCACGCTGGGGTAATGATACATCAACCGCATGCTTCTTTTTTGGAGGAGGACGACGACGACGACGCCGACGACAACGACGACAACGACAACGACGACGATAACGATGACAACAACGAAAACGTCCAATTTTTGAGGGAAATGAACGAACTAATGATCATTCAGGAAGACATCGCCAAAATTTATGCAGAAAGAACGACTCAACCTTTAGAGGTCATACTCAAAGACCTGCAAAGCGATTCTTTTATGTCAGCAACAGAAGCCCAAGCTCATGGAATTGTTGATTTTGTAGCATGGCGGGAGCGCTGATCTTGTAGGAGTTACATAAAAAATAACTGGAATTCCATACAAATCGTGGTTGGGGTTGTTTCATATTTTATATTAACATTCTATTAATTTGAATAGAATGTTAATATAGAAATAATCCCTAATCCTCCGCATAATAATCCGGTTAGGAGCGACCTAAACCAACCCATTATGCATATGATTCATCATGCCAACTGTTAAACAACTTATTAGGAAGGCAAGACAGCCAATCAGAAATGTCAACAAAACCCCCGCTCTTAGAGGGTGTCCTCAGCGCCGAGGAATATGTACTCGGGTGTATGTGCGACTCGTTCGGATTGTGGATTGGAACAAAAGAAAGGAAACGAATTTTCCACTATTCGCGATCAATACCGATCAATAGGATAGAATGGTAAAAACCCCTTCACTATCTAATATCTAAAACACTATCTAAAAAAAAAAGATCTACCATATCCTTTTATTGTGTATCAAATTTATGGTTTCTATTAGTGAAAATTCAATCATCTCAATTTTCAAATTAAATTGTGAAAGAATTCCCCATTGGTAGCAAATGATTAGCCGTTAAGCAGGGGAAATCTTAGCTTAGGAAAAGGCCGAAAATTTATGCCTCTACTCTTGCAAGAACGGACTAACAGGGTCAGCTAATCAGCTAATCTTCATAATTAAATACCGTTACTGTATAGATAGATCTCGTTGTGAAAGATCTATTACTGGATAATTTCTGGGTAGAGCCAAAAAAGTGTGAACTGTACAAGTTAACAATAGCGTCGATTAAATGATTATTAAAGGAAAAAAAGAGAGGGCTCCGGTGTATAGGGAAGACCTCACCGTTTAAGAAATAACCATAGAAACGAAGGAATCCACTATTTCTTTATCCATTTCTATTTACTACTTATTGTTATTTATTATATTATGTTATGTTTTTGTTTGATACTAGGTATTAATACAATTTCTTATTTCGAGGCGAAATGTCTAAAAAAAAAAAAAAGAACAAATCGTGGCTAGGAAGGTTAGAGTAGCAAAAGCTGTTGGAATTCTTATTTTATACATTGGAAGAATCTGTTTTGTTATTCTAGAAAAGTGGAAGGGAATAAAATAACTGAAAAAAAAGAACTCAATGAATTATTCATCAAAATTGAGTTTATTCAATGACCCGAATTAGACGAGGATTTCTAGTTCACAAGCGTAGAACAAAAATGTGTTTTTTCGCATCAGGTTTTCGAGGGACTCATTCAAACCTTACTCGAACTATTATTCAACAAAAAATGAGAGCTTTCGTCTCGGCCCATCGGGATAGAGATAGGCAAAAAATAAATTTGCGCCGTTTGTAGATCACTCGTATAAATGCAGTAATTCGCGAAAATCCGGGATTCTATAGTTATAGGAGATTAATAAACAAGCTGTACAGAGGACAGTTGCTTCTTTTCTTAATCGTAAAATCCTTGCACAACTAGCTATACCTATATTAAATAAGAATTGTCTTTCTATCATTTCTAATGACATCCTAAAATAAAGAGATTGGAAGGAATCCTTCGGAATATTTTCCATAGAATTCCTTGGAGTTGGAGAATGAATTCCGAGAAGGTAGAATAGAAATGAGTATGAAAAAATATGATGATAATATGATCAAAAACATTCAATAAAAAAAGAGTTTTTCTTCTTCCAAAATTCGTTTTTTTTTTACACCACGACAATAAAATCTGGATTCTCGGATTTTTCGAACAAAACCTCAATTGCCGTTTGAGTTGGAATTGAAATTTGTATTTGATTGATTTTTTGTATCTTTATTCCATTGGTTTTTTGTATTTCTGGCTCTTTTTGTATTTCTGGCTCTAAGATCGGCAGGCCTATAGGCCAATTTGCCTTTTTCCAATTTTCTTTCATAATTTTCATTATTAAGAAAGGGTAATAAAGATAAAATACGAGCTTGTTTTATAGCAAGAGTAATTAATCGTTGTTGTTTTAAAGTCAATCTATTCACCCGTCTAGATAATATTTTTCCTTGTTCACTAATAAATCGACTAATGAAACTTACATTTGTGTAATCAATTCGATCCCCCGTTTGGATCGGGGGCAAACGCCTACGAAAAGACCGCTTCTGCTTGGGCTTAAGAAAAAGTCGCTTGGATTTATCCATGGTTTGTTTCTCCCTTATTTTTTTATTTCGAAAATTCGATTTCGTTCGACCAGATCGGTTAATGATAATTATTTAGAATTAAGAAATCCAATTTTGATTGTTTATATTTTTATATTTAAATATGTATTAACATATGATATATTACTATTTCATTTTTCTTCTTCTTTTGTATTTGTAAAGGTGACATCGATTCCATCTATTCCTTTATCTCTCCATGAATTGTATGTTTGTAACAATAGGGACAGAATTTTCTCAATTCCAATCGACTGGGCGTATTGTGTCGATTCTTTTGAGTAATATATCTGGAAATGCCTGTTGATTTCTTATTAACGCTGTTTCGAAGACAGCTGTTACATTCCAAAATAACCCGGACTCGGGCATCTTTATCTTTACCCTTGGCCATGATGAACCTCCTTGTTGGTTTTTTTTATTCACTCAACTCTTTTCTTTGATTTTCCGATCCGAAACGACGAAGAAAGGGACAAAAAAATAGAAGTGGCTAACTCGAAATTATGAGAGATTTTGTTGCAACCAATATAGTCAAAATAAGTACTACAGCGATCTTAAATTAGATTATACTAAGTATATCTAAGTGAATGTATAGAATAAAGTGAAATGCAGGGAGTGTACAACTAACTAAATGCACTTTTTTCTACACGACGAAATACGTGTCCATGTCTAATTTACATTAGAAGTTTCGATTCAAGTTGCAGTACAATATTTGCATTTTAGTTAAACATCTTGTATGATACTGTTGCCCAAACCACATTTGCACTTCTGTTCTCTTAATTTAATTGAAGGTAATTTACTTTAAGCCCGCCCCCAAGTTACGAGGTTCACTGAGGGGATAATTTACTTTTATTCTTTTTATTTTCGAACTTATTCGAATAAAAAAAGAGGGGAGGTAGTATTCACAGATATTTCATTGTATCTCTAATCTTCCTCACCCCCCGTGTTAATAACTAGAATGAAAAAAAGGGGAATGTCAACGCATCCGGGAAAAAACGATTGATCTCTATTAACAGACCCGCTAAAGAACTGAACCATAGGGTACTTATTACTGGTGCTGCGGATAGATATGTTTTTAGATTTTGCATTTAAAATCCTCCTTCTTTATTAGAATTGTAATAAAGAATTTTTATTGTAATACATAATGATAATACATATATGATTCGGTTTATATGTGATTAAAGGCCACTTTTTTTGTTTTGTACGCGAAACTCCTAATTCAATTAGAAATCCCCAAGGATTTGATAGATAAGATTTTGCTTTTCTTTTTTTAATTATTAATTAAAAGAATAAAATACACCCCTTTCCGCCCAAGCATTTGCCAAATTTATGACGAGTTTTCAATTTTATTTTTCACATGTCTAGAAGTTCATTATTATTATATGTTATATGATATGAGATAAAGAAATGACAAGATAAGTTGGGTATCTCAATCAATAAAGAAAATGAAATGCGTATATAGAAAACAATTCGGGGATTCTCTACAATGACATTGTAGGCCAATTGAAAGGGATGTAGCGCAGCTTGGTAGCGCGTTTGTTTTGGGTACAAAATGTCGCAGGTTCAAATCCTGTCATCCCTACCTATTCTTTTCCTACCTATTCTTTTTGTTTCACTTCTGAGTAATAACAAACAAAGGGTCAATTGAAATCAATTCAAATTGGACATACCTAATCTTTAATTTATATTATATCTTATATGATAATATTGATAACGTAGGCATTGAAGACATGGTGGAGTTAAAAAAAAAAGAATATTTTTCCGTACAGTCTTATTTTTTGTGATAAGAAAAGCGCTCTTAGTTCAGTTTGGTAGAACGTGGGTCTCCAAAACCCAATGTCGTAGGTTCAAATCCTACAGAGCGTGATTCTGTTATTGTTTTGGTAAGTCAAAAATTTTTCGGAAAAAAGAGAACAGCAATCTGAATTTGACCTCCTACTTTCTTTAATCCACAGGAGGTCAAATTAACAAGGTGTTAATTAATCAAAGGTCCAACTGATCACCACGTCTGTATTGTAAATAGGCAGTTACAAATAATCCAGCCAAAGTAATAGAAATTAGACCTAAGACGATTCCAAATAGAAAAACTTCAATCATTTGAATTTTTTTGAAAAGAAAAAAAAAGAGAGGTAATATCTATCCTTAAATATTAATCTATATTGGCCATAAATCTCAATAACCAAGAATTCGAAATTGACACGTTAATGAACTGAAGAATAGATGGAATACTGCAATTTTTTTTATTTCAAATTAATCGTATTTTGCTCAGACCAATAAATAGACCTGAGGTTATAGTTAAAGTTGCTAGTAGAAAACCGAAATAACTAGTTATAGTAAGCATGAAAGAGCTAAATAAACTATTTTCTTTTTTTATACATATGCTTGTAAAACACTTTCCTAAGTTCAATACTTTTTTTTAAAGATACGAAGATAAGCAAAAATACCAATTGAAGGAAGAAGTCCGATTTTCTAATTTATCAATCATTATCATCATAGATTATAAAATAAACGACATTAACAAAAATAGAGTGATATAGATCCAAAAAGAA